CATAAAATTTTGAATTTCTTATATAAATTATAAATAAAATAATAATTATATAAATAATTATAATATATAATATAATTATAAATAATAATTATGGATTTGGGTCGTGATTAATCGTTTGATATGTCAGTATATATACGTGCGTATTAGGTATATGGGGTTATCTTTTCTGTAATTTAGATAGAAAGAAGAATTCCAGCCACCAACGCAATGCAATCAACTCCATTTGTTAGAACAGCTTCCATTGAGTCTCTGCACCTATCCTTTTTTCTCAAAAAAAAACAAGGATTTGGCTCAGGATTGCCCATTTTTTATTCCAGGGTTTCTCTGAGTTTGGAAGTTACCACTTAGTAGGTTTCCATACCAAGGCTCAATGCAATCAAGTCCGTAGCGTCTACCTATTTCGCCATATCCCCTTTTGATTTGAGATCGGAATCCTATTGTGATCCCTTCCCCTTCTTTTATTTTTTTTTTATTAACTTTAGATTAGAAGAAACGATGAATTAGATACTGATTCCTATAGCGAGCGAAAAAACATTTACTGCTATTTTTTACCTATCCTCTTTTTTTTTAATCTCTATCAGATGACCCATATCTATCCAATCAAAATGGATTCTATCATTGATGTATCCGCAATTCAATATGGATAAGATATATCCCATATATCTATGTCTCTCCCTCCTTCATTTTTCCAGTGGAATTTGGAATACTGGAACGGTCGATATTCATTCTTCTCTTTTTTTTCCTTGCTTTCCGAATGAAACCGGAGGAATGTCTCATTATGATCTGGATTGTATCTTTATCCTTATCTTTTTTTTTAGAACCGATTTATCTGCTATAGTGCATATAACTAATATAAGAATATAATTAATTAATAGAATATGCTGTTCTAATTGGATTTTTTTTTTTTTTATTTTCTAATCAAATCAAAACTTTATTTTATTAGTCAATTCATAAATTTATATCTTACATTCAATTTCTAATTTTGAATTAAAAAGTTATATTATATAATATGATTCAATATAAAATAATAATTCAATTTCAATATAATCAAATCAATATCAAATATCAATATAAACAATCAATATAATCAATCAACAAAATCCAAATTAGAATTCGAATATCTAATATTTCTAATATCTAATATAATAAGAAATTCGAATACCAATATATAATACACAATCAATATATAATACACAATATATAATATACACAATATATAATATAAATATAATAAAAAAAATTAGAATTATAATAATTCTAATAAAAATTAGAAATATAAAATAATATATATAATTATAAAATAATATATATAATTATTAATTATTATTCATATATATAATTATTAATTATCAAAATAAAAAAAATGAATTAAATGAATATGTAAATGAATATAAAATAATAATATATATAATAATATTATAATAATATTTATATTTTTAATAATAATATTGAATATAATATTGATTGAATTTCTATTTTTTTTTTTAATTTAAAATTGAAATAGAAATTCAAAATCTATTTTATTAGAAAATAGGATGTTATGGCTTTATAAAATATATGGAGCTTTATAAAATATATGGAATATAATGGAATGTATGGAATAGAATATATAAGATACAAATAATATATAAGATAATATAAGATACAAAGAATATAAAGAATATATAATACTAATACGCATGAGCTTGAGATAAGAAAGAAGAAAAAAAAAATTGCTAATAGTAAGGATCCTCACGATTTCCCGAATTCCTATGCATTATTTTTCTTTTCTGTTTCTGTTATATGAGCCCGCTTAGCTCAGAGGTTAGAGCATCGCATTTGTAATGCGATGGTCATCGGTTCGACTCCGATAGCTGGCTTTTTCCCTATTTTTTTTTTCTTTTTCCATGATTGATGATCTCCCCTTGAGATCAAAGAATATTGAAAAGACTCTTCTCTTTTTCTCCAAATGTCGAGTTGCTCATCTGTTATATTATCTTATGCCGTGGTAACTTCCAACTATGAATAAAAAATTGGAGTAATTAGACCTCTACAGAACAAATCATAAAACGTAGCCTTAATTAACATTAACCTTTATCTCTTAATATTAATTAAATTAACCTTATTTCTATTTATTATATATACTTTATATATAATAATTTATATATACTTTATATATAATATAAAAAATATATAAATATATATATATATAAAAGAATATTAAAAAAAATATTAATAAATATTAAATTAAATATAATAAAAATAGAATAAAATATATATATATTCTAAAATATATATATATATATATATTCATATACAATATACAATTACAAAAAAATCTGTATATTGATACAATCCATTTCATTCTTGTTTGTAGTACTTCTGTAGATTTTTCTTTGCTTTGTTTATGCGTTAGTTCAGTCTTAATTTATATTTTTTCTGCAAATTTCAATAATAAAATAAAGGAGTTTTTATGTCTCGTTACCGAGGACCTCGTTTCAAAAAAATACGCCGTCTGGGGGCTTTGCCAGGACTGACTAGTAAAAGACCTAGATCCGGAAGTGATCTTAAAAATCAATTGCGCTCTGGTAAAAGATCACAATATCGTATTCGTCTAGAAGAAAAACAGAAATTGCGTTTTCATTATGGTCTGACAGAGCGACAATTACTTAGATATGTGCATATCGCTGGAAAAGCCAAAGGATCAACAGGTCAGGTTTTACTACAACTACTTGAAATGCGTTTGGATAACATCCTTTTTCGATTGGGCATGGCTTCGACCATTCCTGGAGCCAGGCAATTAGTTAACCATAGACATATTTTAGTTAATGGTCGTATAGTAGATATACCAAGTTATCGTTGCAAACCCCGGGATATTATTGCTACAAAGGATAAGCAAAGATCGAAAGCTCTGATTCAAAATAATATTGCTTTATCCTCTCACGAGGAGGTGCCGAAACATTTGACTATTGACTCATTCCATAATAAAGGATTAGTAAATCAAATAATAGATAGTAAATGGATCGGTTTGAAAATAAATGAGCTCTTAGTCGTAGAATATTATTCTCGTCAGACTTGACCCAACAAAAATAACAAGGGAAGGGTCGGATAATTTTGCTCGCTTTTCGCCGATATCGATATAAATGTAATATATCTAATATCAATCTAAGCTTAAGCTAAGGGCTTTTTTATCCAGATTTTTCCAATTTATGTATCACAACAATCGGCAGTAAAATTCTCATTCCTTTTTCGCGCTTTTCGGTATTTTTTTACATACCACAGTAATTAGGAATAGAAAATCAAACAAATAAGGGTCTTATAGAATGGAAATAATGGTTTAAATTGTTACTTGATACATTGTGTTAAGTAACCTTGGTGAATTAGATGAAGGTACAGAAACGGAAAGAGAGGGATTCGAACCCTCGGTAAACAAAAGCCTACATAGCAGTTCCAATGCTACGCCTTGAACCACTCGGCCATCTCTCCTACATAACATAATCTTATTATTGACCATAAACCGAGTGAATAGCGAGTAATTCATATTATTGCAGTACAGGTACAACCAATCTATTCTAATGGAAATGTAAAACTTTTCCTAAAATCTTCAAATAAAAATATTTAATATTCCTTTTACTTCTATTCTAGGTAAAAGAATAAAAAACTTTTTTTCTTGTTAAGGAAAAGGGGGGGGGATATCCATTAATGTTTGTTAAGACGACGATCTTTCCTTATTTGTATTATATTTATATTATATCGAATAAGACCAATGACTTAACTTAGAATAAATCAACTGAAGAATCTATATTTTATACTAGGGTTACATTTAGACTATGGTTCTATAGGAATAAAAAATGCTTTTCCAATCCCAGATTTATCAACGACAACTCCTCTAATTACTTACCCCATAGATCTATTTATTACAAATGGATAAATTGTTCCATAGTTTTTCTATTTCGACTGTATAGTGTATACACGTTATACAAACAAAAAATGATGGTGACTTTTTTTATTTTTTATTAAAGAATAATTATTCTATTTTTTTTTTCCTCTTTGAATCATGATCAAATCAAAACTTCTCGAGTTCCCAGAATCTTTAGGTAGTGTAGGAACATAAAGTCCCTGGTTCTTAAACTTAGTTAAATGAAATTAGTAATAGTTCCGCTCATTGGGATACTACAAAATTTGGATGAAATACAATCATATTCAAATATTTCCTATCTCTCCCTGCCAAAAGGACACAATTTGAGTGGAAAGTCTATATTTTTTTAGAATTAGTCTCTTTTTATGTTATTTTGTACTGTACAATTCCTTTGTTTGTGAGATCATTTTCCCCGAGGGGAAATGAGAAGAATTATAGAATGGGTTGCTAATTATGCCTAGATCTCGGATAAATGGAAATTTTATTGATAAGACCTCTTCGATTGTAGCCAATATCTTATTACGAATAATTCCGACAACTTCAGGAGAAAAAGAAGCATTTACCTATTACAGAGATGGTGCGATTTGATTCTTTTTTTTTTAGCTATCAGTCTTACGAGAAAGAGACATGTTTCGGGTTGAGGATAGAAAGAAAAAATTATATGGAAATAAACCTACGCTTGGTGAAGGTGAAGTTTGGAGATAGAACAATGCCTTCTGTCGTGTATCCTCGATTGATACGGCCTCAGATGCTTCAATCGTCAATTTTAGTATTGAGCGAAAGGTTACACCTATAGGTTAGGTTCTATCTATATTGCAGGTTAATCCTAGTCTACTTTACTAGTACTAATAGGTGATATAGGGGAAGAAGCACTACACCTAGGAATCAACAACGCGAAAACTTTGTTATAAATACCCCCTTTACTTATTTGTTTTGTATCGGGACTAAGAAAAATGGTTGGGACAACAAACATCCATCTCGTTTGTATTTTGGATACCCGTATAACCATCGAAGATTGTTGAAGTGACTAATTCCTGGAAATAGGGGCGCTAGGGACAAAGAAATTGTTGGAGTTACCATTTCTATCTAACACTTATATGGT